GCAGGAGATTCAATTAATCGAGATTCCGAAGAGGCAATTTCGCCTCTCCCATCAATAGGTTTAGCGAGAGCATTTATAACACGACCCAAGTAAGCCTCGCTCACGGGTATCTGAGCAATTCTTCCTGTTGCTTTTACAAAACTTCCCTCTTGTATCATCAACCCATCGCCCATTAATACAATCCCAACATTTTTGGATTCCAAATTCAGAGCAATACCTCTAGTCCCTTCTGCAAATTCAACTAATTCACCTGACATTATTTCACCAAGACCTATAATACGAGCAATCCCATCCCCCACTTGAACTACGCGACCGATATTCTCAATCCCTACTTTCCTATTATATTGTTCAATACGTTCGCGGAGAATTTTATTAATTTCGTCGACTCGAAGGGTTGCCATTAGTGTTTCTTGAATCTTTTTTTTGGAAGCAAGGGGAAAAATAATGCCTAAATTCTAAACGAAAGTAGAAGTTCAAGGCCTAATAAATTTAATTATTTCTTCCATTCTACGGCCCCGAGAATGCCAATATTAGCCCGAATCGTACGAAAATGTAACTCGGTATTCAAACAACTATTCAGAGTTCCTAGAGCTCCTTGTACAGCTTGTTGGAAAACTCGCTGTCGGACCTGATTCATCGCCCTTTGTTTTTCAAAATAAAGGGTTTCGTTTTTAGACTTTTCTAATTGTTCCAAACTAGTAGAAGTGGCATTAATCAAATTTTCTTTTTCTCGTTCTATCTCAGAGTATCCATTCATTCGATACTCATCTGCCTCTAGTTCGACTTTCTCTAATCGAAGCCGAGCTTTTTCGAGTTGTTCAAGGGTCCCTCTACGTAATTCTTCCGAATTTCGAATAGTACTTAGGATCCTCTGTTTTCGATTATCTAATAAATCTTTTAATGAAAGTGGATTATCTTGCTATTAAGTTTACAACTTTTATGATCTCTTCCCGAACCAAACAAGAATCTTTCGATTCATTTGGCTCTCACGCTCTTTTTTTTTTCTTTTTTGCTATGTATTAATTATGGTATGGTTATTTCCATATCTTTTTTTTATATAATGTAATGAGCCTATCCTCTATCCCCTCTTTTCTGTTTGTATTTCAATATACCAAAATTTCTATAAAACTCGAAAAATATTAAGAGGACTCTTCCGACTAGATAAAAATCATCATGGTCAGCAAAGTTGTTTCTTTGTTTGTGTTTGCTCTGTTAGTTAATAATTTCAATTTCATTAAGAAAAACTAACTAAATAAAAGGAAAATGCAAATTGCTAGAATTCCTTTTTTTCTTCAAATCCAATCCAAAAAATTTTTCTTTTTTTTATACATAGGTCGTCGATTCAGCATTGAAAAAAGGGCAGGGCGCCCCTCTAGTATAGTAAATAGTTCAAACCTTTTTATCGATATGAGTGTTCTATATCAGATAAATTCTACACTAGCTATTTCCCGTTTAAAGCATTTCGATACTAAAATACTAATATAGTTGTAGAAAGAGTACCCCTTTTGCCTGGACTTCAAGCAGTTTAGCTTTAACCGTGTTAATGGTCTCGTATTATTGGTCTATAGAGAATCAAAGTAAATTTCCCAATTAGTCGCGAAATGCTATGGTTCTTCCATATGATTTCTGAAGTTATTCAGAAGTAATTCGTCGAGATCGTGCACCTTTTTTTAGTTATCCTAAAATAAAAAACATTCTAAAGTGCAGCCGGATGGATCCAATCTATTCTTGAAATAAACAACTCGCACACACTCCCTTTCCAAAAAAAATCAATACACCAACCACTATAGTTAGATTTATTAGATTTGTTGCTAAAATATCGGTATTAAGCCCGAAACTCCCCGCGAATGGCCAGTGAGCTAAAAAAACGAAAAAATAGGTTACATTTTTCATATGCTCTCCTCTTATAGATAGGACGAATAAAGAAGAAAGTTTTTCGATCACTTACACTTACTTCGCTCGCCCTTTTTTGATCAGTTTTTTTAATGCAATTTTTTTTAATGCAAATAGATTCAATCTAATAATTTCTTTTAGATTAAGTCTTAGGTGTCGTTTGACCTGTGAAAGATTTCCTTTGTTGAAATGCTCCCAAAATTCCTAAAATAAAAGGAAAAAGACTTTCCACTGCCCTAAACTAAGGACAGGAAGGAAGAGGGCAAGCATATCCTCTAAATTGATCATGCTCAAATCAGACCTTCCTGGGGTTCCCGGGGTATTGTCTGTCCCTATAAATAAAGAATTCCCGGAATAATATAATAAATAGGATTAAATTATTAATATACTTGGAATTATAGAAGCAAATACCTATTTATTTACTAAAAAAAGAAAAAAGTATCTAACCTAAAGGACTCATTTTCTTTTTTAGGATTAAACAAAAGGGTTCGCAAATAAAAGGGCTAGTGCCACAACCAGTCCATAAATTGTTAAAGCTTCCATAAAAGCTAGACTAAGCAATAAAGTACCTCGTATTTTCCCTTCTGCTTCTGGCTGTCTCGCAATACCTTCTACAGCTTGTCCTGCAGCAGTACCTTGACCAACTCCAGGCCCAATAGAAGCAAGCCCTACGGCCAATCCAGCAGCAATAACGGAAGCAGCAGCAATTAGTGGATTCATGGTGAGTTCCTCGTGTAAAAAAAAAAAACAAATGGTTAAGGATACAATCCACCAAGAAATTATTACTTATAACTTCTAAGCTCTATTGGGTAGAAGTAACTAAAAAGTACAAATTGAAATGATAATCTAAATTGTCCGAACTACTTCGAGATCTCGTTTTTAGTTTCTAATCATTAGAAGTTTGTGTAAATCCAGAAGATTCTTATTATTCCATTTCTCTTTCTTTCCAACCAACCACTTTTTCATTCCATCCTTTTTTTTTACTCTTCGATATCTTTGAGTTCCCATTTTTTCCCCTTCATCTAATCCGTAATAAAAGACGAAATACAGGAAGAACTCCTATGGAAATCGAACTAACCCAAATCCAATAGGAATCCAATCAAGATATACAATTGCTAACAAAATGCTGGATAGAAGCGGATATGGAATCCAATTCCATATAGAAGGGAATTCTATATATCGGATTAGATAATGAATCTAACTTAGGAAGAAAAAAAATCCCATATACATATGTTTGTTCTATTTTGTTTGCGTATTTTCTCATTTTCTATTGAATCCGATTCCAAAATCATTCCTTAGAAAGCCGCATAAAAGATGCCAGTCTTATAGACATTAAGGATATAGATCTAACCTGATTCCGCCCCCTTGAATGCATATATACTTTAACAATTCCGTAATAAAGTCTAGTCTATTTTCTCTCCTACAACTCTAGGTTGTATATTCATACACATTTCGAACTATTTAGTTTTCCAACCAGAAGGATTATCTGGAACCATGCATGAATTGGGCTAAGCTAAAAAAAGATTATTTCGAAAACTAGTCAATTCAATGATGACCTTCCATGGATTCACCTATATAGGCTGCCGCTAACGTTGCAAAAATAAGAGCTTGAATACCGCTTGTAAATAATCCAAGAAACATGACCGGTATGGGGACTATTAAGGGGACTAAAGAAACAAGAACAACAACGACTAACTCATCCGCCAATATATTTCCGAAAAGTCGAAAACTAAGCGATAATGGTTTTGTGAAATCTTCTAGGATGTTAATTGGTAAAAGGATTGGGGTTGGTTTAATATATTTCTCGAAATAACTCAATCCTTTTTTGCTAACACCCGCATAAAAATATGCCGCTGATGTGAGTAAAGCTAAAGCAACAGTAGTATTTATATCATTCGTGGGCGCTGCTAATTCCCCATGGGGTAACTCTATAACTTTCCAAGGTAAAAGAGCACCCGACCAATTCGAAACAAAAATAAAAAGGAACATAGTTCCAATAAAGGGAACCCAAGGACCATATTCTTCTCCAATCTGAGTTTTGCTCAAGTCTCGAATAAACTCAAGGACATATTCGAAGAAATTCTGACCGTCGGTCGGGATAGTTTGTGGATTCTGAACAGCTATGATAACTGAGCCTAGCAAGATAGTAATTACGACCCAAGAAGTGATGAGTACTTGAGCATGAATTTGGAAACCTCCTATTTGCCAATAGAAGTGTTGGCCTACTTCTACACCCGATATATCGTATAACCCCTTGAGTGTTTTAATGGAACATGGTGTAATATTCATATTGTCCTCTGATAAAAATGGAACTTCAAAAAAGGAATTCTTTTGATTCAACCATCTCTTTCTCAACTCAGCAACTTGAAGTATTAATCTTATATTTGGGATACCAAGAAATCATATCAGATCATAATATATAGCAATACCCTCTAATATATATCAATATTGCTTCTTTTATCTATGCAAAACAAAAAAGAATAGTAACTGATCCATAAATCCACGGAGTTGCTCAAGAATTAACTATTCTTCTTAATTCTTCTTAATCTTAATCAACGATTTCTTATATGGAGAGAACGGCCTTCACAAATTGCAAATACTAATTTGTTAAGAATCAATCGAATTGAAGTCATAGTGTCATCGTTGGCAGGAATCGATATATTCGCGAGATCCGGGTCACAATTTGTATCGACTAAAGAAATAGTAGGAATCCCCAAAATGTCACATTCGCGAAGAGCTATATACTCTTTTTGCTGATCAAGGACGATCACAATGTCAGGCAACCTCGTCATATATTTGATCCCGCCGAGATATCTTTGCAAGGTAGATAATTTTCTCTTTAAGATTGCCACATCTCTTTTTGGGAGATGGTGGAATTTTCCCGTCTTTTCTTCTGCTCTTAAGTCTCTAAATTGAGAAAGCCTAGTTTTGGTAATCGACCAATTCGTTAACATACCACTGAACCACTTTTTATTAACATAATGACAACGAGACCTTATTGCAGCTGATGCTACTAAATCCGCTGCTCTTTTTTTGGTATCAATAATTAAGAAGCTTTTTCCCTGACTTGCTGCATCAAAAACTAAATCACAAGCTTCTGATAAAAAACGAGCCGTTCTAGCGAGATTTGTAATATGAGTACCTTTCCGCTTTGCCGAGATGTAAGGTGCCATTTTAGGATTCCATTTCTTAATACCATGACCAAAATGAACTCCCGCTTCTATCATCTCTTTCAAATTGATATTCCAATATCTTCTTGTCATTTTTTCCACACTTCCTTTTTTTTGTCTTACCGTTACGGAATTGATTTCTTTTTGAAGATTAAGAAAGAGCCGAAATAGCTTGAAATAATTAATAATTGTTTCGATGGAACCTTCTACACTGACTTCTTTTACTTATGAAAATTAAAATATTAAAATACAGTTAAAATACAAAATCTAAAATCAGACCTGTTATCATTCTAAGGTCAAAAGTCTAGTTTAAATTAAACTAAAAAAAATAAGGCTATGTATCCTTAAATCGTATAAATGGGGGTAAATCGGGGTTCTGGTGTCTCAGAGAAATTGTTTGTTACATTAGAATCAGAAGAAACTAATTCTGTATGGAGAAACAAAATATCTCTCATTTCCGATGCGAATAGATTTTTTTTTTGAATTTCGAAATAAAGGTTCTTGTCTTGTGGGGAACCATGCACAAATTTTTGGAATCCGGTACCAACAGGTATAATCCCCCCCAGAACTACGTTTTCTTTCAGGCCTTTCAACCAATCAATACGACCTCGTAGGGCAGCTTTTGCTAAAACTCGAGCAGTTTCTTGAAAACTTGCTTCAGATATGAAACTTTGGGTATTCAGGGAAGCCCTTGTTATTCCTAATAAGATTGCCCGATAATAGATCGATTCATCCAAAGCCCGCCTTACTCGTTCTGCTCGCAATAGTCCTATTAATTCCCCTGGTAAAAAAACATTAGACATTCCATCTTCGGAAACCCGTACTTTTGATGTTACTTGGCGTATAATAATCTCTATATGTCTATTATGGATCTGTACCCCTTGGGATCTATAAACCTTTTGGATCTTATTAACCAAAGAGATACGACTTTGAGCTATGGTTAGCTCAGCTCCAATCAAGAATCCCCAGGGAACCCCAAGAATTCTTGGTATACAGTGATTCCAATCCTCAATTCTCCTTTCGAGATTCGGTGATAGTGAATCAATTGAACGCGCTTCGAAGATTTGTTCTACTTTTGGAAGACCCTGCGTTATATCACTAGATCTCGATTTTTCATATATAAAGGTAACTAACCTATCTCCTTTGTAAAGTGTTTTTCCATAATGACCATGAACAGTTGCTCCTATAGTAGCCAAATAAGGTTTAGCTGCTCTTATAACAAAAGAGTCCATATTAACAATGAAAATTTGACCAGATTTTTTTATGTGCGATTTAAATAGACATACATTTTCGCAAATAAATTGTCCAAGGCGAATTATTGCCAACGTCTCTTCCCACGAGTTATGATGGAGAAAGTGCCAATTCAAATAGAATGGATCCAACACGATGTTACTGTCGAAATTGGAAATCCTTTTATTTTCATCTATTAAAGAGTATTTAAGTCCTTGAAGTACTTGGAAGATTTGTTTCAAATTGTCAAGGAACAAGTATTTTTTTAACAAGATCTGATTATGCGTTAATAAATAGTAAGATGAAGAAAAATTCGATATACTAGGTACAATAACGCCTAAGAGCCCAAAAATATCTCGAATAGGAATTCTAGGATTCGATTCTTTTGCCGCATTGGGATATTTCGAATTCTTGAATAAACCAATTCGCGAAGAGTTGGATGCCGACAAAATCATCAAAGACTGGTATTCTTTATTTCGATTCAACAAGGTGCCAATAGTTTCTTGATGTTGGCTAAGTGATTGAATCTTCCCCTTGGAATTGGTATTGTTCCGATCTAAACTATTATTGGGAATGGGCCCTGCACTTGTCATATGATACCTTCTTCGTGTATACGAAATAGTGGACTTGACTAACTCAATTCTTAGGAACTCGCGAATCAGATCATTTGTTTTTACCTCAACAAGGGAAGCACGAGCCCCCTCTTTTTCTTCTTGTTTCCAATTCACTACTAAGCAAGTTCGAACGAATTGACTATTCGTGTGATAAATTCTTTGAGTTAACTTGCTATTTTCATGAGAAATAAAATTGACAAGTCGAAGTTGGAGATTATCCTCTTCTTGCAGGAGATCTTGCGGGAAAAGTTTTGCGAAATTTCTCCCTTCGTTTATTTCATATGCGACTGCAGGTCGAATCGAAACAAAATATTTTTCCTTGCTTTTGAGAATTTTTTTCCGTTGAACATAAACCCAATTTTTCCTTTTTTTTGATTCTTTAAAATCTTTTTTTTCTCTTTCTGGTGGTATCAAACTGCCGCCTAATATCTTATCCGCCTCTTCAAGAAAATGAATATCTCCGGAAAAAATTTGGAGTTCCGTATGGCTTTTTTTTCTTTTCACCCGGACCAATCCACCTAGTCGACTTCTTGTATTTTTTGTGAGTTGTGTATCCACTCCTATAATGCTATTGTCAAGTACCTTTAGCGATGAGGATCTCGGCAAGATATGCAGTTCTTGAGGAATGAAAAAAAACCGCTCTATTTCTTTTTGGTATTTTAGACTCAATTCTTTTGTTCCCCGATGCTCAATAAAACCCTCTTTTTTTAACATGGAATCTTCCTCTGGGCTCCCATATTCGTCCTCTGAGTCTTCCTCTGAGTCTTCCTCTGAGTCTTCTTCTAAAGTACCATATTCGTTCTCTGATTCATCTTCAGGGCTCCCATATTCTTCTTCTGAGTCTTCCTCTAGAGTTCCATATTCGTCCTCTCGGGTGTTATATTCGTTCTCTGAGCTCCCGTATTGTTCTTCTGAGCCTTTCTCTAGAGTCCTATATTCGTCCTCTAGGATCCCGTATTCAGCTTCTAGGGTTTCATATTCGTTCTCTAGAGTCCTATATTCGTCTTCTAGGATTTCATACCTGTCCTCTCGGGTTCTATATTCGTTCTCTGGGCTCTCATATCCGTTCTCTGAGTCTTCCTCTCGAGTCTTATACTCTTCCTCTCGGGTCCGATATTCTTCCTCTAGGGTCCTATATCTAAATTTAACAATTCCAGAACCCTTTTTATCCTTTCTGTATCGTGGATCGTCAAAATAAGCAAAAATCCTATTTCTACGTAAAACACCCATAAAGGGTATTTCAATCGAAATCCCCAAACAAGATATTAGCTCTTTTTCTTGTTCTTGATGATATTGTAATGGAATGACGAACCTATTTCTTCGCTTTTTCGCCAACAAATCCGAATTATCTTGAAGAATAGAAGGATAGATAAAATTCCAATGACTGTTGGACACGATTCGATTTGGCGTTAAATAATCAAGAATTTCCCTATCTTTTTTACCAAAAGTATCCAACAGTCTATGGCTTACTTGATCATTAACCATTGAGAGGTCAAAGATATATCTTCCGTCAACAGAAAAAGAATAAGTATTCGTTTGATCTTGATCCTTGTGGAGCGAAAAAGATGCTATACTAGATTCACACATACTTACTGACAATATCCATAAATGGCTTGTTTTTGGTAATCGACGAAGATTACCATATTGATATTCGGGCGCATGGTAAACATCAGTACTCCAGTGCATTTCCCCGTCTGATTCGGAATAAATATGCTTTTGTACCTTTTCTTTAAAATGCAAAGTGGATGTTCCGGCACGAATCTCCGCAATTACTTGTTCGGATTCTACATATTGATCATTTTGCACTAGAATCAAGCTTTTTGACGGAATATTCACACTATGTAGAATAGCCTGACTCTGAATAGTTACATGCAAGTCTATATAGCATAGAAAAGCAGGCTGCCCATGACGGGTACGTGTGGGGTGAACCAAATCCTCATTGAATTGGATTTTTCCATTCGAGGGGGATCGTACAAGGTCGGCAGTGCCCCCCGTGAATACTCCACCTGTATGAAAAGTTCTTAATGTTAGTTGAGTCCCGGGCTCCCCAATTGATTGACCCGCAATAATACCTACAGCTTCCCCCAATTCGACCAGATCGCCATGAGTGGGACTCCGCCCGTAACATAATTGACAGATCCAAGATGTGCTCCGGCAAGTAAAAGGAGTTCTAATATATATTGGTTGTGCCCGAAACGGTTGTGCTCGAAAGGCTGTTATGAATCGATTGACTAATCCAATTCCAATATCTTGATTTCGAGCAGCAATGCATCGTAAACCGATATATATATCGTCTGCTAATACACGACCAATTAGTGTTTGGACAAAAAGTTTTTCCGTCATCCCCTTTTGAGGACTCACAGAAATACCTCGTATAGTACCACAATCTCTTCTACGCACAATAATATGTTGAACTACTTCAACAAGTCTACGTGTAAGATATCCAGCATCCGCTGTTCGTACAGCAGTATCTACAACTCCTTTGCGGGCTCCGTAGCAGGAAATTATATATTCTGTCAAAGAAAGTCCCTCGCGTAAATTGCTTTGAATAGGTAAATCAATCATTTGTCCTTGAGGATCCGCCATTAACCCTCTCATACCTACTAATTGGTGTACCTGGGATGCATTTCCTCTGGCTCCTGAAAAAGACATTAGATAGACTGGATTAGAAGGATCCGTTATCCGAAAATTCGAATTCATTTCTTGTTTCAAATATTCACTTGTAGCATACCATATCTCAACAGATTGGCGTAATTTTTCTACCGCGTGTACAGCCCCATAAGAATAGTGTTTCTCCAAAAGAAAACTCTGTTGTTCCGCGTCTTGGACTAACCACCCTTTAGAGGGTATTGTTAAAAGATCTTCAATTCCTAAAGAAATCGATGTAGTAGTGGCTTGATGGAAGCCCAGAGTCTTTATTTGATCCAGTATATGGGATGTATATCCCATTCCGAAATGATCTATTAATCTGCTAATAAGTCGTTTCATAGCAGTTCCGTCTATCTCTTTATTATGAAAGACCAGGTTGGGCCGTTCCGCCATACAAAAGTACCCCCCTTTTTTGGCTGAGTAGGATTCGATAATTGCTGAGTAGGATTCGACAATGGGCCTGAGTCAGTGATTCGAAAACTTAATTTACCCCTTTTCCTCATGGATTTGGGCGGCAAAAAAGATGGTACTAGCGAAATCGGAATGCCCCCCGAAAAGGGCATCACCGAATCGAACTTCCTTGTTTAGATAGTGTATGAATAGGCTCGACTAAATCCGTGTATGGCTTCTTCTATTTCTCTATAAAAACTAATATGACCAAGAGTAGTTCGAATGTATATAGAACGGGTTTCTTTTTTTCTATTTCCCACTATTAGATAGTGGGCATAAATCTCATGATAAGTCCCAAAAGATTCATATTGAACTTCAATCGGAACTTCTGTTGACCCAATGACGCGTTGATCTAATTTCCATCGAAGCCACAAGGGACTGTTTAAACCAATTCGTTTCTGTCTATAAGCTCCCAGCGCATCATAGGAACTAGAAAAATGGGGTTCTTTATTCTTCGTATACTTATAATAATTATTCTTATTGTAATAATAATTATTCTTATTGTAATTTCCTTTTTTATTTGGAGAGTCTCCGCAACTATTATATCTGTTTGCACAAATACCGCGACGGCTTCCAATCGTTAATACATAAAGTCCGATAAGCATGTCTTGGGTTGGCACGCAAATAGGATCTCCAATAGCGGGAGACAGGAGATTCATATGAGAAAACATAAGTAAACGGGCTTCCGCCTGAGCTTCCAAGGATAAAGGTAGATGAACAGCCATTTGATCCCCATCAAAGTCCGCATTGAAACCCTTACACACTAATGGATGTAAACAAATAGTACGCCCCTCCACTAAACTGGGTTGGAAGGCCTGTATGCCTAATCTATGCAGGGTAGGTGCTCTGTTCAACAGTACAGGATGCCCCCGCATAACTTCTTGAAGTATTTCCCATACAATGGGTTCCTTTTCCCAAATTTTCCTTTTAGCAATCCTAACATTAGAAGTAGCACGTTTCGTGATTAAATCGCGAATTACAAATAGCTGAAAAAGCTTTATTGCTATCTCTAGAGGTAATCCACATTGATGTAATGAAAGCGAAGGACCCACAACAATGACAGAACGACCCGAGTAATCGACCCGTTTCCCAAGCAGAGTCTCGCGAAACCTTCCCTCTTTACCCTCAATTACATCTGAAAGTGACTTGTATACTTTATTGTGACCATTCCGCGTCAGTTGCCCGCGGGACCCGCTATCAAGAAGTGTATCCACAGCTTCTTGTACCAATTTTTCTTGGCACATTACTAAATCTCCTGGCGCTAATTCACTTCTTTTTAATAGATAGGCAAGGTTGTTATTCCGACGGATAACTCTCTTATAAAGTTCATTAATATCCGAAGTCACTACTTTATCCCCAGACCTATAAACAATGGGTCTCAATTCGGGAGGAAGAACGGGTAATAAGCACAAAACCATCCATTCAGGTTCTACATTTGTTTGAATAAAATGTTTCGCCAATTGCATGCGTCTAATCAAAAAAACTTTTCTTATTCCTCTTTTTCTATCTTCCCATTCATCTCCACTATACCCCTCGTCTTCTAATTCCTTCCATTCAACCAACGAATTCTCTATAATGATTCGCAAATCCAAATCTGCCAATTGTTCTCTAATAGCACCTGCTCCTGTCGCAATTTCCCGATTTCGAAATGTTGCAAAGCCTGGGGTAGAAAAAAAAGGGGAAATGCTATAGTTACAGGATGAAATTTCATCTTCGAATAAACCTCGTAATCGTAAGAAAGTAGGTTTTTTAGCGCTGGGCCTAGCAAAAGAGAAATTGCTGTATACTAAGCCCTCCAATTTCTTAAGCGGTTTATCTAAAAGATTCGCGATATAACTAGGAAGACCTTTCAAATACCATACATGAGTCACTGGACATGCCAGTTTGATGTATCCCATTTGATATCTTCGTATCCGAGAATCAACAAATTCTACCCCGCATTTTTGGCAAAATCTTTCGTCTTCGTTTTCAGCTACGTTCGCTCGAGAATTTCCACAAGCACAAATTCCGCTTTTTATGGGTCCAAAGATTCTTTCGCAAAACAATCCATCTTTTTCTGGTTTATCGGTTTTATAATGAAAAGTGGAGGGTCTTGTGACTTCGCCAACGACTTCCCCATTAGGTAAGATTTTGTTAGCCCAAGCCCTTATTTGTTGAGGGGAAACGAGTCCAATTTGAAGTTGTTTATGTTTATATTGGTCAATCATAAAATAGAAATAAGAAAAAAATTTGATTTATGCCGATCAAACATCCTCCCTATTTACCTGAAAGTTCTTCTCAGATACAAGGAAATGGTTCAGTTCTAGAGCCAAAGATCGTAGTTCTCGAACAAGCACTCGAAAAGATTCTGGAGGATCCTCGTGATTAGGCACTCTTTTTCCCCAGATCGTAGCATTAAGTATTTCTTGGCGAGCTATAAGATGATCAGATTTATAAGTAAGTATTTCTTGTAAAATATGAGCAACACCGAATCCTTCTAAAGCCCAAACTTCCATTTCTCCTACTCGTTGTCCCCCTTGCTTGGCTCTTCCTCGAACGGGTTGTTGGGTAACAAGCGAGTACGGCCCAGTAGAACGTCCATGGATTTTCTCATCAACTTGATGAATTAATTTTAAGATATAGGACTTCCCTATTAGAACAGGTTGTTCGAAGGGATCTCCTGTTCTTCCATCAAATATTCTGCTTTTTCCCGGGTACTCGGGTTCAAATACCCATGGATTTTTTGTTTGTTTACTGGCTTCATATAATTCCGAAAACACAAGTTTTCTTGAAGCTTCTTGCTCATATCTCTCATCAAAGGGTGCTATTCTATAATGTTTCTTTAGCAGATCCCCTGCTAATCCGAGCGAGCTCTCAAATATTTGTCCCACATTCATTCGTGAGGGTACTCCTAAGGGATTGAAGACCATATCAACAGGCGTTCCATCTTGCAAATAGGGCATATCTTGCCTAGGCAAAATTTTGGAAATGATCCCCTTATTCCCGTGTCTTCCAGCTACTTTATCCCCAACTTTAATTTCACGTTTCTGTAAAATATATACACGAATCATTATGTCGAGGGGATCCCTCTGGATCCATTTCACATCGATAACGCGCCCTCTTCCACCTATAGGTAGTTTGAGAGAAGTTTCTTTTGAAGTGGATACCTCAAGACCAAAAATGGCCCGTAATAACCCAGCTTCCGCGATATATGACGATTCACTCGCTACCTGAGGCGTTAATTTACCTACTAAAATATCGCCAGTTTCTACCCAGGATCCCAACCTCACAACTCCATTTCTATCCAAATTGCGGAGTAAATGTTCTTCTAGATGTGGTATTTCTTTAGTGATTTTTTCAGCAGAGCCTTGGCTTGTTGTATCCGTCTGAATTTCATATTTTCGGATGTGAAAAGAGGTATAAATATCTTCACATACCAAACGTTCGCTAATTAGTACTGCGTCTTCAAAATTGTAACCCTCCCACGGCATATAAGCTACTAAAATGTTTTTTCCTAAAGCAAGTTCCCCGCCAACTGTAGCTGCTCCCTCCGCTAAAATTTGCCCTTTTTTAATGGATTTACCACGCGTAACCTGAGGTTTTTGGTGCATACAAGTATTTTTGTTAGAACGCTGATGGGCAACTAAAGGAATACTTATAATCTTCCCACTACTTGATAAAAGGATCTTGTGACTTTCACTAGAAATGACCTTTCCCTCGCGTTCGGCTATAATGGAAACCCTAGAATCTAGAGCTGTTTGGGGTTCCAATCCAGTTCCAACAATGCACTTCTCGGACCGAGAAAGTGGAACTGCTTGGCGCTGCATATTAGAACTCATTAAAGCCCGATTTGCATCATTATGCTCAATAAAAGGAATAAGAGAACCTCCAATAGAAAAATATTGGAAAGGAAAAATACTTCTAACATGAATCTGTTCCCATGCAATAGTCAGGAATTCTTGACGGTATCTAGCTGGAACAACCTGGTCTTCCTGAATACCCTGATTTAAGGATAAAGAATTTCCTGCTGCTATCATATAATATTCATCTCTATTTGGTGATAAATAAACCACCTGTCTCTCTTTTTTTTCTTTTGCTTTCTCCGATATTTCATAAAACGGACTCTCTATAGATCCCCACCAGTGATCAATTCTCGCATGAATTGCTAAGGATCCAGTAAGTCCAACATTGATTCCTTCGGACGTGTCAATTGGACAAATACGCCCATAATGGCTTGGATGAATATCTCGGCTCCGAAAACTCGCAGTTCTCCCCGTTAATCCCCCAGGACCCAAACAACTCACTTTTCGCCCATGAACGGTTTGTGTCAATGGATTGGTTTGATCAAAAACTTGAGATAAGGGGTATGTCCCAAAAAAGGTCTCATAAGTTGTTATTAATAAAATCGAAGTTGAAGTTGGAGTTACCAAAGTTTGTGGAGTCGGTTTCGATTGACGTATGAATACTCTACGGATAGTTTTTTGAACCGCATGTTGTAAACGGCCAAGAGCCAGTCCGAATTGATCTTGTAATAGATCCGCAACCGAACGAATACGTTTATTTTTCAAGTGATTCATATCGTCATCGTCAAGTATACCCGTTTCAAATTTCATTCCAATCAAATGATCCGTAGCAGTCAATACATCTCGTGGTAACAAGAATGTATTGTTCTGAGGTATATCAAGATTCAGTCTACGATTCATATTTCGTCGACCAACTCTTCCTAATTCACATTTTTGTTGAAAAAATTTCTTTTGTAATTCCTCACATAAGGACCCCGAAAATACCAGGTCCCCACCTACACAAGCAAATTGTTGATAAAACTCCAAAATAGCTTTTTCTTTTGACTCAATCCTCTTCTTCTCCTTAGCATTCAGGAAAGACAAAAAAATTTCGGGGTAGGAAACATTATCTAAAATTTCTCTTAGATTCAAACCCATAGCTGATAATAGAACTAAAATGGATATCTTTTGTTTTCTACTCACGCGAGCCCATATTCTTTCTTTTTTATCAATTGCTAATTCCGATCTTCCTCCCCAATCTGATATTATAGTCCCAGTGTATATAGAAATTCCCTTGTGGTCTAATTCCGAGCGGTAGTAAATACCAGGACTTAGCAATATTTGATTGATCACAATTCGGTATATTCCATTTATTATAAAGGTTCCTAAGGAATTCATTATAGGAATGTTTCCAATAGAAATGGTTTGCTTTTGCACATCGAAACCAAAAATTAATCGCGCGGGTACATAGAATTCAGAAGAATAGGTGAGTGATTCATACACAGCATCCCTTTCTTTTATCGCGGGCTCTAGCAATTGATACCCTTTCGCAAATAATTGAAATGCAATTTTCTGATCTGGATCTTTAATTGTTGGAAACTTCTCAAGTTCTTCTGCCAAGCCTTGATTAATGAACCTACAAAATCCCTCGAATTGTACCTGACTAAATCCAGGTATTGTGGACATTCCCTCATTTCCATTCCGGAGCATCTTAATCTTAAGTTTCCTATTTATCGAAGAAAAATTCCATTATCAGCTCACTCTTCATCAATCCCTACGGATCAATCTAGCAATCATGGAATCTATATTCCGTTTACTGAATCACATGAAATTCTAGGGAACTCCACATACATATTTCATATATGTATTTTATACATATGAATCGAGACAATTTTGACGGAAGTTCGAATTTGGCAGGAGTACAAATGGAATGAAAATGAATTGATAAAACAGTCCTAGAAAAAAATTCTTCCACTTAAACTTTACTTTACAATATTCTAATCAGATTGGATAGGAAAGATTTCTCGTTTTATCCCCTTTCATAGAAAGGGAAAAATCATAATAATTTATAAGCAGTAGAAAGTTTGACTTTAGTTCGATTTAGAATAGCACACTTAGTTTAATTTTCAAAAAGAATTTGAAGGTTCTTTTTTGTTTCGTATCGTAGTAGTAGAATTGCTGGAAAAAAAAGGATTTCGTTGTAAAATCCTAAAATTCCTAAAAGAAACTACTTACTTTATTTTTTAAGTACTTACCAATCTAGTTATCTACCTATCCACATATCCTTTCTTTTATCGTAATTTCACTTGGATGGCCCAAAAAGGCCGGGCCATAATCTAGATCAGAGCTAATTTCCTCTTTTTTTTATTTAAGATATTTAATGCAATGAAAAAATAAAGCACGATTCCCCCTAGGAATATGTACATAAGGGGGATCCATATATAATAATCCTGTTCGGATCTGAAGTTTAGCTATATACAGATTAGGAAAACATTTATTCTATTTTATTATGCCATTAAAAGGAATGGGGAGGATAATATCAGCCATTGACTACTGCAATTCAAAAAAGAAAAAGAAAATTCTAGTTAATGGTTCCAATTTGTTCTGAATTTTACAGCCTGTGACTGGAAATTCACTTTTTCTCCTTTGTCATCTCGATAGAATAGAAAGAAAAGGGAAGTTTTCCAGTGTTAGCAATGTGTCTTTTAAGATAGAATCCGTCGAGGAGAATAAGCGAAACAGAACCCCAAAAAGCTGAAATCGATTTTTTTCAAAATATTGAAAAAAAAGTAAGTAGAATTTTATTCAAAATAAAATAAAGGGCTTTTTAGTATAGTAAGAAAATGTGAATGAATACTTGTTCTTTTCTCGATTTTAGATCGGATTTTTTGGCGGCATGGCCAAGCGGTAAGGCAGGGGACTGCAAATCCTTTATCCCCAGTTCAAATCTGGGTGCCGCCTGATCAAGAAAAAAATACTTAGGATTATAGTCCTGATCAAACTCGACAAATTCGTGCCCCTACCCATAAGTTGGGGCAGGGGAGTAACTAGGTCTGGCGATACTAGATTTTGAGAATTCATACCATAGTTCTATCCTGAAACTCGGGTTTGTTTTGGCAGCAGTGGCCCAAAGGGCTACCAATAGGGATAAGGTAGCGTTTCCTTCTTCTTTTTTTAATTTGAATTTATTCGATTCGGGAATTTAAAACTACGAGGCTAAGATGTCAGAAATCCTTGTATCCAAAGGGCCCTAAGGGACATTCTTTTTTCAATCTAAGATTAAAGAGGGAGTTCGCGAAGAAATATCAACACTTCTTAATTATCAGACATTTTTTTATCGTACATCTTACTACATACACTTCGTATATCTTATGCTACCTACATACACTAAAGTAAAGGCTACTGATTCTGTCGAGAATCAGATTGAATAGGCTGATCAAAAATCAATTTCGGAGTTGTGGATAAGGTTTTCTCACTCTTTCATAGAAAGATAGAAAGCAGGGCAATAGGGTTTAGGTCAAAAAACTAAACAGGGGTAAGGTAGGTATTCAATAAATATTTAGCTATCCTAATTTTAGGATATATTCTGCCGTCCTTTGCTTATAAAGGGGTGGTAACAAAACAAAAGGAAGAAAAAATCTCTCTATTCCCGCGTCTTCTACTCAGAACACCCCCTATACTCTTTTTAGAGAAAGAGCTATGTATCGTATTTATACTTAATACTCTCCAATTCTGCTAAAAATCATATAAGAATTTGTTAGGAGTAAATTGCTTTAACCGATTCTTCCATAGTCTTAAGGCAGAATGGCCTTTTGACTCTGTACCCTTGATTCCACTATGATTATTGATCAATAGTAGATAATTCCTTTATAGAAAGAGGAGACATAATTTACATGGATATAGTAAGTCTCGCTTGGGCTGGTTTAATGGTAGTCTTTACGTTTTCTCTTTCGCTAGTAGTATGGGGGAGAAGTGGACTCTAGGGATACTACTAATTGAGTAGTCGAATTGTAGTCTCCACTCTTTTCTTTAATTGATTGTTTTGCATTAATCATTTTGCCAAACTTTTTTCTCTATTTCTTTAGTTTTGTTTCACTCTTTTAAGAAACTCTTTCTTAAAAGAGCCATTCTATTCTACTATAAATAGAAAATAGAATAGAAAGAGCGATTATAGTAATTCAGAATTCCTACTAGAAGTAACGAGTCAAAATAAAGTTTTATACATAACTATACATAAGAAAATTAGACTTTCTTACACGAAGCTATTCATAACATATCGAACATTTTCCATTTAGACTCTTTTCTTATTCTTAGGATAAATTTTATGTTCTTTTTTTTGTTTTGAAGGACCCCGCGTGAAGCATCTCGAGGCATTTTTAAGCATGAAAGATTCGGAGGTTTTTCCTTTTACTTTTTTTCTTTTATTATAGTCTATTCTCGTATTATTTTTCTACCCCTCCCTGGATTTTTTCAACGAAGAATTGTCTTCGATTTTTTTGATTTTTACTGAATTTCAATTAAGTGGATGCAGTGAAAAAAAAAAGTTGAATTAGACTGCTATTTCAATATACTAATTTATTCTATGTAGATTTAAGATAATATAATAGAAGGAATCCAAAGTGTGGTAGAAAAAACTACATATAGTTTTTTCTACCACACTTTATGATTCCAACCGGATCCTTTCATTTAAGACTTTTTATTTTAATCCCTTTTTCATTTTTTCAATGATTAATTGGAATTCCAATTAATCATTTTGGCTGGCCGTTTTTACATAAAGAATAAGTAAAAACCCAGTAGGAACTAGAATGAACAATGTAGTAGCAATAAATGCGAGAATATTGACTTCCATAACTTCTCTATTCTTTTTTTCACAATAACTCGGGATGTAATCCCATGGAGAGGAAAAAGGGGTATCCTGTAAATTCAAGGGGAGGACTTGCATTCTGATAATACTGAATCAATTCAATATTATGAATATCGGATCTATCAAATCAATTCACGGTTGATAGTGGAATAATATAACATAGGAAAAACCCTTATCCATACTAAGACCAAAATAAGTTTTTTGATTGGATTCGGAGCCCCCTCCATTTTTCATCCTTTTCCACTTTTGCTTTTCTATATGTATAACCCAGAATCTTTCTTATCTTATATTAGCTAATTTCCCTTTCTTTTTCTTATATTTTTCTTATAGTTATACATACAATTATGTATGTATTATATGGCCGACTTTCTAGGGGTCACATAGACATCCAAATAAACAGTAGAAGTAGAAATGAGATCGAGAAAAGAGGATCTTAAGTAAAAAAGATCCAATATTTTATTTTAATTTAGGAAAGGGGGTGTGGTTTAACCCCCAACAAAAAGGAACTAATTATATTAAATGCATTCTCGAATAATAAACGAATACGATTTATGTATGAATTCTGAGAAAATCCCGGTAATCTAATTATACTAATCCACGTATGATATGTATGTCTTTCCTTATCAACCGGAAGTAGTGAAAAAAAATTCCTATACTGCTCTCTTTTTACTGAGAAATGCGAAATAAAAAAAGTAAAGTAAGGGCGCCCCTATAGATATTTGATCTTGCCCTCCTACCCCCCCCTTTTCAGGGAAATTTTTGATGAAAAAAGGAAAGATTAATTTGCCCATTCATTGAACTCTAGTTCGGGACTGACGGGGCTCGAACCCGCAGCTTCCGCCTTGACAGGGCGGTGCTCTGACCAATTGAACTACAATCCCTGCGGGGTGTATGGCATATCTATTCTTAAATAGAACCATAAGAAGATTCGATTCGTCTGTCGTACTCTAAAAAATAGAGGAATCATATTATATTCTTCTTTATTTCTATCGATTAGATTGTTTTTTTATGGAAGAAAAAAAACGGATTTAGTTCATATTCGCGAAGCCCTAGATTATTGGGCCGAGCTGGATTTGAACCAGCGTAGACATATCGTCAACGAATTTACAGTCCGTCCCCATTAACCGCTCGGGCATCGACCCAGGAAGATTTTATTCTAGGATTTTTGATAATCTATGACTAACCTCTTTTTATAATACTCCCTACCCCCAGGGGAAGTCGAATCCCCGCTGCCTCCTTGAAAGAGAGATGTCCTGAACCACTAGACGATAGGGGCATCCAATAGACGATAGAGCCATATACAACCACCCGTCATTATATTATAATGATAGTATGAGCAGTTTTTTAGAATTGTCAATATACTGGAAGAGTATAACTAGATCAAAGCAAAGAGTCTTTCCTACTTTAAAAAAGAAAAAAGTGAATGAATTTAGTAGAAAAGTAGTTTATCGGATTCGAACTAATAACTTCCCTCTTACCGTGGCATTACTCTAGTACTAAACGAAAAGCCCTTTATCGGATTTGAACCGATGACTTATGCCTTACCATGGCATTACTCTACCACTGAGTTAAAAGGGCTTTTTATTCAATTTTATTAAAAAATTAGCTACATATCGAGATATAGAAGTTTATTATATGGAGATAAGGGGCAATAAGAAATGCTGTTAAAAAAATAATAGACTTTGTTTTTGATCTTTACGCTATTCACTTTTCACGTGCTCAGAATGTTCTGCAGAATTAGGGACTTTTTTCTCCTATTGGCGGATCTTATAATCTTATAATGAGAACTTTCTCCATTTATGTTTTATTTCCCCTAATTCTAATTGGGTGGGGTATAAAGGAATTTGCGCTCTTCATATATCCATATGGTTGGGTATTAATTTTCAGTGAAATACTTCTTATCTGTTTTGGTGCGGGATTGAAACAATTTTTAACAGGCACTCTTTGGAAAAACCTTAGAATTCCAAACTTTTCCATTTTTCTTAAAAAGTTTTGGACGGATTTGTTGAAACCATTTTCAACAGGTACCCCTTGGAAATGGAGTACTTGAATATTCTCCAAGGATTCTGGTGCATTTTGAACAAACTATGTTGGAGTTTTCTCAATAATTTTATTCTAACGAATTTCTACTGCAGAGTAGAAAAATTATTCCACTGCCTCCCCAACAAAAAAGAAAAACCATATCCTACATACCTAACTCCTGTAGGTTCAGGGTTTTCCATTTCCGAACACTACGAAAAAGGAAGATTCTGGATTCTCGATCCTAAGGTGAAAAGGAAGAAAGAGATTTATGGGAACTGTATTGCTTACCTATATCTCTTAGTGTATATTGTAGGAATAATCAAACTCGTCCTTAGAATACGATCCTAATCGAAATGCATACATTTGGTTCATACGCTATTAGCATGGTAAAAAGAGATGTATTTTACAGACTAGAGAGGGGCTATCTAAATCCTAAAGTAAAGGCCCGCAATTAAAGTACCAACTGCTCGCTCTCATGAACTTTCTCCGTTTGATTCGATAAGGTGGAATTCGCCTCCTTCTCGAATGGCTACCCTTGACAAAGGGTAGCGTTGGTATCATAATCTACATGTAGCGGGTATAGTTTAGTGGTAAAAGTGTGATTCGTTCTATTAATAACTGAATTTGAAATGATATACTTAAGGCATCCTTATCCTTAAGTTTTTTCTATTCATATTCCGATAAAAACTTTAGTTCTTATAAAGGGTTTAATCCTTTTCCTCTCAATAGCATATTGAGGAAGAATATACATTCTCGCGATTGGTATCCAAAGACTAATTGAATTTGCATGCAAAATAAAAATTCGATTATGAATACAGAGTCGCGAAGCATAATTTTGCATTGGATTAAGTATTCCAATTGAATAAATATGAGTAAAGGATCTATGGATGAAGATAAAAAAAAGGTTTATTTCCAATCGTAACTAAACCCCCTTTTTTTTTTTAAGGAAATGGAAGACCAATAGCTAAAAATGAGAGTTTTGGTTTACTAGAACCATCAGTATATTGTTTTAGCTCGGTGGAAAACCAACTCTTTTCCTCAAGATCTCTTGAATGAAATTAGAGAACGAAGTAAGTAGATTAGATAGATATTTAGGAGAATTTCTATCTCCTATTCTATAGGGATCATCTAGAAAGCGGAGAGCTTTGGTTCCATTCAGACAGAAAAGCTGACTTAGATGTTAAGTGGTGAGAATATCCATAAAGGAGCCGAATGAAATCCAAATTTCATGTTCGGTTTTGAATTAGAGACGTTAAAAATAATCAACCAACGTCGACTATAACCCCTAGCCTTCCAAGCTAACGATGCGGGTTCGATTCCCGCTACCCGCTCCAATTCCGTATAAAAAGACTATTCTATTTGTCTAGACATGGTAGAGACTTGTATTCAACCTTTTTCGTCCACCTTCAGCCCTACAGAGCGGAGTAGAGCAGTTTGGTAGCTCACGAGGCTCATAACCTTGAGGTCACGGGTTCGATTCCCGTCTCCGCACTTAGCGATCCATATAAATCGACTATTCTATTTGTAAAGTTGAATTAGACTGCTATTTCAATATACTAAATTTATTCTATGTATATTTAAGATAATATAATAGATACGGTAGAGAGCTATATCCAACCCAATCTTTTTTTTTATTCAGCAGGCAGAAAAGAAAAAATAAATAAAAATAAAAGAAAAGCATAGTCTATCCCCTTTAAAAGCAGTTTGTCTCTTGTTTGTCTCGGAGAATTCCCGGTTTATGGAATATGGAACCCCCTTGGCAAGTTCGATTTTTGCCTCCAAAGCACTCTTTTTTTGAGTCAGGTGCAAAGATAAGATAGGAAGGGATACAGTACTAGACTAACAAC